CAGTTCTCCACCTTAACGACAGAAAAAGGGATTGATCAAATTCTATTGAGTCTGACTCATAGTGATCATTTATCAAAGAATGACTCTGGTTATCAAATGATTGAACAACCGGGATCAATTTCCTTACGATACTTAGTTGACATTCATCAAAAGGATCTAATGAATTATGAGTTCAATAGATCCTGTTTAGCAGAAAGACGGATATTCCTTGCTCATTATCAGACAATCACTTATTCACAAACCTCGTGTGGGGCTAATAGTTTTCATTCCCCATCTCCTCATGGAAAACCCTTTTCGCTCCGCTTAGCCCTATCCCCTTCTAGAGGTATTTTAGTGATAGGTTCTATAGGAACTGGACGATCCTGTTTGGTCAAATACCTAGCGACAAACTCCTATGTTCCTTTCATTACGGTATTTCCGAACAAGTTCCTGGACGACAAGCCTAAAGGTTATCTTATTGATGATATCGATATTGATGATAGTGACGATATTGATATTGATGATAGTGACGATATTGATGATAGTGATGATGACCTTGATATTGATACGGAGCTGCTAACGATAACTATGTATATGACGCCGAAAATAGACCGATTTGAGATCACCCTTCAATTCGAATTAGCAAAAGCAATGTCTCCTTGCATAATATGGATTCCAAACATTCATGATCTGCATGTGAATGAGTCGAATTACTTATCCCTCGGTCTATTAGAGAACTATCTCTCCAGTGAAAGATGTTCCACTGGAAAGATTCTTGTTATTGCTTCGACTCATATTCCCCAAAAAGTGGATCCCGCTCTAATAGCTCCGAATAAATTAAATACATGCATTAAGATACGAAGGCTTCTTCTTCCACAACAACGAAAGCACTTTTTCATTCTTTCATATACTAGGGGATTTCACTTGGAAAAGAAGATGTTCCATACTAATGGATTCGGGTCCATAACCATGGGTTCCAATGCACGAGATCTTGTAGCACTTATCAATGAGGCCCTATCAATTAGTATTACACAGAAGAAATCCATTATAGAAACTAATACAATTAGATCAGCTCTTCATAGAAAAACTTGGCATTTTCGATCCCAGATAAGATCGGTTCAGAATCATGGGATCCTTTTCTATCAGATAGGAAGGGCTGTTGCACAAAATGTACTTCTAAGTAATTGCCCCATAGATCCTATATCTATCTATATGAAGAAGAAATCATGTAAGGGAGGGGATTCTTATTTGTACAAATGGTACTTCGAACTTGGAACGAGCATGAAGAAATTAACGATACTTCTTTATCTTTTGAGTTGTTCTGCCGGATCGGTCGCTCAAGATCTTTGGTCTTCATCCAGACCCGATGAAAAAAATTGGATCACTTCTTATGGATTCGTTGAGAATGATTCTGATCTAGTTCATGGCCTATTACTATTATTATTATTAGAAGTAGAAGGCGCTCTGGCTCTGGCGGGATCCTCACGGACAGAAAAAGATTGCAGTCAATTTGATAATAATCGAGTGACATTACTTCTTCGTTCCGAACCAAGGAATCAGTTAGATATGATGCAAAATGGATCTTGTTCTATCGTTGATCAGGGATTTCTATATGAAAAATACGAATCGGAGTTTGAAGAAGGGGCCCTCGATCCGCAACAGATAGAGGAGGATTTATTCAATCACATAGTTTGGGCTCCTAGAATATGGCGCCCTTGTGGCAATCTATTTGATTGTATCGAAAGGCCCACTGAATTGGGATTTCCCTATTGGGCTGGGTCATTTCGGGGCAAACGGATCATTTATCATAAAGAGGATGAGCTTCAAGAGAATGATTCGGAGTTCTTGCAGAGTGGAACCATGCAGTACCAGACACGAGATAGATCTTCCAAAGAACAAGGCTTTTTTCGAACAAGCCAATTCATTTGGGACCCTGCGGATCCATTCCTTTCCCTATTCAAAGATCAGCCCTTTGTCTCTGTGTTTTCACGTCGAGAATTCTTTGCAGATGAGGAGATGTCAAAGGGGCTTATTGCTTCCCAAACAAATCCTCCTACATCTATATATAAACGCTGGTTCATCAAGAATACGCAAGAAAAGCACTTCGAATTGTTGATTCATCGCCAGAGATGGTTTAGAACCAATAGTTCATTATCTAATGGATCTTTCCGTTCTAATACTCTATCCGAGAGTTATCAGTATTTATCAAATCTGTTCCTATCTAACGGAACACTATTGGATCAAATGACAAAGACATTGTTGAGAAAGAGATGGCTTTTCCCGGATGAAATGAAACATTTGATTCATGTAACAGGAGAAAGATTCCCCATTCCTTAGCCGTAAAGATATGTGCCCATGAAAAGGGGATTAAGTGGAACAGAATTGGCCGGATGGTAGAGTCGTGGAAACACTTGTTTCTTCCATCTTTTTGGCCTTAGCTCCATGGAACAATATGCTACTGCTGAAACATGGAAGAATTGAAATCTTAGATCACTATGTGTGGATGATATGAACTGCCTAA